GAGCCTCACGGTCTGTCATTATACCTCTCGAGGTAGAAAGAATTACAATTCCCAGCCCTCCTAAAATTCTAGGAATTCGTTGAGAGTTAGAATAGATGCGTAGTCCGGGTCGACTGATCCGTTTTAAATTTAAAAAATTTCTATAGGGTGTTTTGCTATTCTTTCTATGTCGTAGTGTTACAACCAAAAAATATTTGTTTTTTTCTCGGTGTTTTCTGACATTTTCGATAAAACCTTCTCGGAAAAGTAGTTTGACAATATTTTCGGTAATATTAGTAGATGCTATGCGAACAACTCTTTTTCTATCCATATCAGCATTTCGTATAGAGGTTATTATCTCAGCAATAGTGTCTCTACCCATGATAAACTAAATTTATTGGTTCCTCAAAATTTGATATAATCAACATGTTTTTTCTTTTCTTTTTTTATGATATAGTAATTTTTCAAGATATATGCGTGAGACACAACCTATGAATTAATCTAGTTCTTAATCTATTTTTTTCAAATACCTCAATTGCATTTTTTTATAATACTTCGGGAGCTAATGAAACGATTTTAGTAAAATTTAATTGTCTCAATTCTCGGGGGATTGCACCAAAAATTCGAGTGCCTTTTGGATTTCCTTCTTGATCAATCACAACTGCAGCATTGTCATCATATCGTATTATCATACCGCTCTCGCGTTTAAGTTCTTTACAGGTACGAACAATTACAGCCCTCACTACTTCTGATTTTTCTAGGGGCATATTTGGTACTGCTTCTTTGATCACAGCAACAATAATGTCACCAACATGAGCATATCGACGATTACTAGCTCCTATGATTCGAATACACATCAATTTTCGAGCCCCGCTATTATCGGCTACATTTAAATGGGTCTGGGGTTGAATCATATCAATTTTTTAGTCTAGTCTTTGAAATGAATAAAATAAGAGAAATATTGTTTGTCTAAAAAAAGAAACCCGTGGTTTTAGTTTATCCCAAGAATCGTTTCTGTTGGTTCTACAGTTTTATACCGAAATGATAAATTGAGTTCGTATAGGCATTTTGGATGCTGCTATTAAAATAGCCCGTCTGGCTATATTTTCGGTTACTCCACCCATTTCGTATAGTATTCGTCCCGGTTTAACAACAGCTACCCAATATTCAGGGGATCCTTTTCCCGAACCCATACGTGTTTCAGCCGGTCTTACTGTAACTGGTTTATCGGGAAATATACGTACCCATATTTTTCCACCACGGCGGGCATTTCGTGTCATTGCTCGCCGACCTGCTTCGATTTGTCTAGATGTGATCCAAGCAGGTTCAAGTGCTTGAAGCGCATATTTGCCGAAACAAATATGATTACCTCGATAAGATATTCCCTTCATTCTTCCTCTATGTTGTTTACGGAATCTAGTTCTTTTGGGGTTATAGTTGATGGTTATTTCGTAATTCCATCTCTACTCCAAAACTGGACGTGAGAATTTCTTCTCATCCAGCTCCTCGCGATTCAAAATTGAATTGTAATTCGTTTGAATAGATCTTAATAATATTTTTATAAAAAAGAGTTTTTTATAACGTGTTAATAAATCTTTATTTTCTTTTGTCCTTTATTTTCTTTTGTCCATTGTTTATTAACTTCAAAAAAAAAGAACATTTTCGCGGGCGAAAATTTACTCTTCCCATCTCTATTTAAGCCGTAGGTTCTTGATTTATCAGAATAGATGAATTGAGTTACGGTTCATTTCGCCATCCCAACGAGTGAATCAGTAAGATTTAGTTGTTCAATAAAATCTTGTGTCTTCACAGGTTTCATCGTTCCCACCGCCTCGTACGTAATGATTAGGTCAGAATTCTACAATGGAGCTCACAATCAAATTTATTCTTGAGTCAACCTTCTTAGTCTTTATTGGCTCGAAGCTCTTGATTTTTGTCTTCTATTACATAGATTCATTAAATATTTGATTATGTATGAATCAATTTAGTATTGATGCTTTATTACACTGTCTTTTAGGAGATGAGTCATAGACCGTACATGTTGGAATTCTATATCAGTGATATTTTATTTTATCTTTCTCTCATCCTTCCCTTTATCCATACCTTATTTTATTCTGTATTTTACTTTAAAAGTTTATTCAAAAAAGTTTCAGTTGTTACAAAGATATGACCGATTTAGCATATCTTGACTGGTTCTTTCAGTTCGGATAATACGAAGTGGTAAGTTGGTTTTTAAATCGACTACTGGGCTGGTCTTTTTTAATCCTAACCCTAACAAAAACCAACGAGTCACACACTAAGCATAGCAATTATATACAAAGGTCAATTGAATTTTTATTTTACCCTATAGAATTAAAAATTTTATTGGTCAAAAAACGAATGAACGAGTTTCACCCTTTTGAGTCTAGCCATAGAGAGAAGGTAAAAACAATTAAAGTTTTTTTATTCCTCTTCTGTGTCTATAAAAATCCAAATTTTGATGCCTAATACCCCATAGATAGTCCGAACTGTATAGGAACAA